ACCAATTATTGTTCCAAAGACTTTACCCCCTTTATTTATTTCAAAAAAATAAGGAACGGCTATGTACGGAAGAGAAAGATTCCAACCCCCCAAGTAAAGAACCGTTACAAATAATGAAGAAACTAGTAAATTCAGATACGAGGCAACGTAAAATAAACCAAATTTTATACCTGAATATTCGGTTTGATAACCTGCTACCAATTCTTCTTCTGCTTCTGGTAAATCAAAGGGTAATCTTTCACACTCGGCTAAGGACGAAATTAGAAAAACGATAAACCCTATAGGTTGACGCCACAAATTCCACCCCCAAAAACCATATTTTGACTGCGCTTCAACTATATCAACTGTACTTGAACTGTTAGATAATTATAGTCGACGATAACATTACTGTTCGCAACGCTATTACAGAACCGTACATGAGATTGTCACCTCATACGGCTCCTCAAAGGTCACAAATAAATCTAAGACCCGTTTGCTATTTTTTATCTTGATATGTTTTGTAGGATAGAATCCAAATCTATCACAAGGTCCCCAATTAGACAATGGAATTCTGTCTGCTATCTATTATTTTTTATTATAAAGTGCTTCTGAATTGATCTTATCTTTTAAAAATTTAAAATTTTTTGTTGAGTAATAACTTAACCTTTAAATAAAAAGTTTTTTGTAGAAATCTCAATAAATATTTCAACCTAGCATTTTTGATTACGAAAAAAAAGATACATTGCATTAGTTCACGAAACATTACAAGGATTCTATCTCTCTAAAACTCTCTAAAAAAGATCTTTTTTGTAGTGCAAGTTAATTCTTTCGAGTTTATTTTTTTGTTCCTATTCTCCTTTCTCATAAAAAGGTACTTTAAGTAAAGGATTACTTCGTTCTTGATAGTTATTTACTTAATCGGTGGATAGGAAAATACTCTGGATCGGAATAGTGGGGAGTACTCCTTCATCATTTCTACCAACATAAAGCCCCAATTAGAATCCCTTTTATGCTATGCAGTATGAACAGAAAAATCCTGTTGAATAACTTACATAATCTCTATTACGAATCCTTTGTGTACCTTGGTGTTCCTAACTATCCACCCTTTTTGGTCACAAGGACCCCCCCGCTCATTAGGGTAATACATGTCTGTTAATAGCTAGTAAAATCCCTAGATAGTTGCTCCTTTTGAACCCGCTTCAAGTCATGATGACTAATCACTCAATCTTGGGGTAAATAGTATAGTATATAATGCTTATGTTTACTTTCACTTAACACTTGTACATAGGAAATGAGACTGAATCTTTTTACTGCAAAGTAAGAAACTGTTTTTTTCACTCATATAACTATCTGGTTTAGTTCATCAACCCGAATGATGAATAAAAAATAAAAAGGTATATTCAACCCATGAAATTTCCTTCCTAGAAAGAAAAGACATAGAGGAAATTTTATGTCTTAACGAATCACACGTAGAGATATTGATAACACACATAGAGTTAATGGTATTTCATAACTAATTGATTGAGCAGCAGCCCGTAAACCACCTAAAAAGGAATATTTATTATTTGATCCATAACCTGACATAAGAAGGCCCACGGGAGCAATACTTGAAATGGCAATCCATAAAAAAACACCAATACTTAAATCGGCTAGAACAAGGCGATATCCAAAAGGAATTACTAAAGAACTTAGTAGAATTGATGTGACTGCTATGGATGGTCCGATACTGAATAAACGAGTATCTCCTCTTGATGGAAGAAGATTCTCTTTGAAAAGTAATTTTGTACCATCTGCTAAAGCTTGAAGAATTCCCAAAGGCCCGGCGTATTCAGGGCCAATACGTTGTTGTATCCCCGCAGATATTTCTCTTTCTAACCAAACAATTACTAGTACACCTATTGTGATTCCTAATACAGGAGTAAAAATAGGGACAAGCATCCATATGATCTCATATACCTCTTTTAAGGATTCCAATCTAAAAAAAGAATTGATAGCTTGTACTTCTGTTGTATCTATTATCATTTTAACGATCAACTTCTCCCATAATGATATCTATGCTACCTAGTATTGTCATAATATCAGCCAATTTCATTCTTTTAACTAATTGAGGAAGGATTTGCAAATTGATAAAACCCGGTGGTCGGATTTTCCATCTCCAAGGAAAAACACCCTTATCTCCTATCAGAAAAATTCCTAATTCTCCTTTTGGGGCTTCGACTCTCACATAAAGTTCTTGTTTTGACAATTCAAAAGTAGGAGAAGGTTTTTTACTGATAAATCGATAGTCAAAATCATTCCATTCGGGATCCCATACTTTATCAAAGCGCCGGATTTCTAAATTCTCATAGGGCCCCCCCGGAATTCCTTCTAAAGCCTGTTGAATAATTTTTATTGATTCTGTCATTTCACTGATTCGTACTAAATAACGAGCTAATGAATCCCCTTCCTTTTGCCATTGAACTCCCCAATCAAATTCATCGTAAGACTCATAATGATCAACCTTTCGAAGATCCCATTGTATTCCGGAAGCTCGTAGCATTGGTCCCGATAAACCCCAATTAATTGCCTCCTCTCCGCCAATAATGCCTACTCCCTCAACTCGCTCTAAAAAAACAGGATTCCGTGTAATAAGTCTTTGATATTCAGTAACTCTTGTTAAAAAATAATCACAAAAATCCAAACATTTATCTACCCAGCCATAAGGTAAATCAGCAACGACTCCTCCAATACGAAAATAATTATGCATCATTCGCATACCGGTAGCAGCTTCGAATAGGTCATATATCAATTCTCTTTCTCGAAAAATATAGAAGAAGGGGGTCTGTGCGCCAATATCTGCCATAAAAGGGCCAAGCCATAACAAATGCGAAGCTATACGACTTAACTCTAACATAATGACTCTGATATAGCTGGCCCTTTTAGGCACTTGAATATTGCCTAACTGCTCTGGTGCATTTACAGTTATTGCTTCAGTGAACATAGTAGCTAAATAATCCCAACGTGTTACATAAGGTAAATATTGTATAATTGTTCGGTTTTCCGCAATTTTTTCCATTCCTCTATGTAAATAACCCAATATCGGTTCACAGTCAATAACATCTTCACCATCTAGAGTAACAATGAGTCGAAGAACACCGTGCATTGATGGGTGCTGAGGGCCCATATTGACTATCATAAGGTCATTTCGTGTAGCTGGTGCAGTCATAGGTTTTTTCCCGATTCATTCTTCCATGAATTGCTGAAAGCGAAAAGAGGTTCATAAAAATTTAAGCGAAAATTAAAAACGACTCTTCAAATTAATGATTTTTTGTTTCTCGAATCTCCAACTGTCCGATTAATTCTTTATAACGTACTCTATTTTTTTTTGACAAATAGGCGAGCAGCCGTTGACGTTTTCCTAGAATTTTACGCAGACCTCTCTGAGATAAATAGTCTTTTTTGTGCAATTCCAAATGTGAAGTAAGTCTCCGTATCCTATTGGTGAAACTCACTACTTGAAATTCAACAGACCCCTTGTTGTCTTCGTTTTCCTCTTTCAAAATAATTGCACTGAATGGATTTTTTATCATAAAAAAAGCTCCTTCTACCCTTTAATTTACATATAAAATATATTATTTGATCAGTAATAATAATATTAGTCATTTTAATGTAGTAATTAGTATACACAAGAATTTTAATTTTAGTTGGACAGGGATAAAAAAGTAGATGGTACGTTTTTACACTTACAACGTCAAATAATTTAGACCGAAAATTCGGAATATTCCATATATTCGTTTATTTTATAGATTTTATCCAAACAAATTGATACGTCATTGACTTAGTATTAAATAAAAAAGATCTAATATTAGACTGGGACGTAAGACAGGGCATATGTGCATCTGTTTGCTTTTCTATATGGTACAGAATATATAGGAAAAATGTACCATCAAACAATTTTTAATTGTGGATATATTCTTAACAAACTAAAACGACTTCCATTATTGGTATTAAACCAATATCTATTCATACAAGCTAAGTCTTCTAATCGATAATTAGGCCAAAGAAATAACTTTAATTTAATTAATTCATTTTTATCTCTATCAAGATGCTTTTTTTGATCCAAAAAAGGATTCCTGTTTTTTATGTTCTTTTTGTTACAAAATACTCGATTTTTATCCACACTATTTATATTCTTTGAGTTGAAAGAAATTATAATTCTCAATTCTCTACGACGTCTAGATGATAAAATCTTTTCAGGAACGATAAAATCATAATGTTTTTTGTCTCTCTTTCGAATTATTATTTGATATCTTGGGATAGATTCATCCAATTTATTTTTATTGATATATCTTTGTTCTCGATATCTTTGAGGAGTTTGGTACTTACTTTTATGAACCAACGATATACCTACGGTTTGATATATAATAAAGTATCCGTCGTTTTTTACAGACAAACGAATGGGATCGATAAAAAATATCCCCTTTTTATTCAATTTCATAGGAGTCAATTTTTTTCGAATCACCATTATATCCATATTTATTTCTTTCCTTTGAATAGACGATATAGTGGTATCTCTTGGATTTATCAATCCAAGCAAGTAACAATATATCTTGATATTATTGATCATTCTTTCAGTTAAATTCGGAATTAAACCATCGTCTATTATCCATTGAAAAAGCAAATAGTGTTTCCGTAAGAAAATTATTTCTTGTCTCATCTTATTTCGGATCTTATATTGTTTTTTTATTTTATCTTGGTTTTGTGAATATGATCCAAGGCCTCTTCGGCCCGCGGGTTCTTTTTCTTCTTGATTTCGATTCATTAATTCAGAATATCTTTTTTCATTCGATGGTCTAAAAAAATGGAATTTTTTATTTTCATTGATGTTTTTCTTTTTATTTAAATTTAAAAGAAGTAATTTGCTTGGTATAATCCATGGTTTTATTTTGTATACATTATAAAGTGGCACAAATTCTGGGAAGAACGGAAGTTTCATATTTGTCGATATTGGGTTTAGGATTTCTTCATTCATTTCCATCCAATCAAAAAAGAGTTTCTTGTCATTGATTGGATTTATTTCTAAATCTTGATGAATCATCAGATAAAAAATATCGTTTTTATCCATTTTATCAATTTTTTGGTAATTCTTACTTTCAAGCTTAGTATTTATATTAATGCTATAATCCATTTTGGTCCAGGCCTCAATATCTATTTTTTGTCTTAGAAAAAAATTGAGAATTGTCCAATCAAAATATTTTCTATCTGGATTTTTTTGCATATACATAATATCGCCCTTTTCTAGATAATGATTGATAGGAATTTCCTCCAGGCTTTCAAATAAATTTTGTTTAGAATTGTTGTAATTAAAAGTAATTTTTTGGTTGTTATTTAATTCTGATGGTGATCCATAAATAATATATGATGACTTCTTAATTTCAGAATTAATAGATTTATATGATAAAAGATTATATATATAGTATTTTGGAAAATTATCTTTTTGGTTTGGTAATGGATATACTTTAAAATCCTTTTGTTTTTTGTGATAAAGTAATCGATCTTTTTCATACGAATTCCATTTTGTTAAATCTTTATTTTGGGTAATACCACCTTCATTTATTGTAGTTCGCCATTTTTGTGGTATTAATTCAAACCATCTAATCTGAGATAAATTGTATTGATAATGACCTCTTAACCAGTTTTTCCATTGATTCGTTTCAGAACTTGAAAGTTTTGTATGTCTTAATTCGGAATGAAATATTCCTTGTGTTACAAAATAATTTTTTATTGCAGTCTTAAGAAAAACGGGAGTTCCATGATACTCAAAAATAGATCTTAACTTATACAAATTAATAACTTGGGTTTGTGATAATTTGTAAAATACATATGCTTGTGATAAAGAGGATAAGTCAAAAAAAAGATGTGAATTCCTCTTACTATTCTTAATATTGTAAAGTTCACTTTTTAGAGTCGAAATAAAGTTAATTTCTTTTTTGTTTTTTTTTATTTCTTGGTTTGTTTTATTATTGTAAATGTATTTATCAAAACAAAAATTTCTTGATTCAAGAACTAGTTGTTTAGGAATTCTGGCAATATGAATGATACATAGAAAGATATCCATGTATATTCTTTTAATGAAAATTTTTATAAATAAATCTAATTTATAGATTAATCGATTTCTTCTTTTTTTTATTTTTAATATTTTCCAAAAAATTTTTGGTGATTTTTCTTTTACATTATAACTATAACTTGTTTTGTTAGGACTACTTCTTTTCTTGGCGTTGCTGTTTTTTTCTTTTGTAAGACTCTTTGTTTTCTTTTTGATTGTGCTTGTTATATCAGACAGATTTTTAATTTTTTTTTCTTTCAGTGAATAATTTGTATTATCTGTAGATTTTATTTTTCTAAATGAGTCGTGAATTATCTGATTCCTAATTATAGAATCTTTTTTTTGGTTAGTTTCGCCGGGTTCATACACCTTTCTCAATATAAATAATCGAGTTGTATGTACTTTTAAGAGTTCTTTTTTTATTTTTTTTATAAACAGAAATAAAACGTTTTTGATAACCACCCTTTTTGGTTCTTTTGAATCTTGTAGAAAATTTTTTGTTCTTTCTTTTAAAACGCTTATAACTCGAAAATTATTATTTTTCGTTTTTCGAATTTTTTTTTTAAGTTCTTTAAAAATAGGCTTAAAAAAGGAAGTTTTGGTGGGGACAGAACCAAAGGGAAGGGTAGTTTGCGTTCCCCAAGCCGTTAAAAAAGAAAACTTTTGTTGTTCTTTCTTTAGATCTTTATAAGAAGAAAAATAGGGCCTCAATTTGGATCTGTGCCAAGGTTTCAAATAAAAAGGAAATACTATTTTTATCTGAATACCATCTTTAAACCAATTTCTGGGAAGTTCGAGTTCTGATACTTGAACACCGTTATAGGTACATATAATATGCTTTTCTCTATTCCACTCATCGAAGTCCTCAGCCCACTCAGGGGGTTGAGATAATAAAATACGCCCAATATTTTTAACTATTATCAATGAAGGTAATAAAATATATTTTCTAAAAATAGATTGAATTATTAAAATTAAACTTCTTGTTGCTTGTGGATATGGAACAAAATCCCAGGCTTCCTCGATTTTTATCCACGTTTTTTCCTTTATTTTGTTCTCTTCTTCTTCCTTTTGTTTTTTTTTTTGTTCCTCTGTATAATCTTTAAATTCTGATCCTTTACCCATCCAATTTCTAAAAAAAAATTTCATCTGTTCAGGGATATTAAAAGAAAAAAGGGGGGATTTTTTTATTCTGTCCAAAAAAATGGGGGAATGCGCATTTGCTTGAAACAATTTCGAAATAAAAGTTTTACGCCTTTGAACACGCATAGAACCTTTGATGAATTCTCGACGAAAATCTGATTCTTCCGAATAGTCTCTAATGGACACCCAGTTTTTGACACTTGCTTTGCGACTACGTTTAGTAGGCCTATAAATTATTATATGATCCCTTTTTCTTGAACGTATATGATAATCCAACGGTAGGCCTTCATGAGCTG